TCTATCTTTATTTTTTTCCATATATATAATATCGCTTTTTCCTAAATAATTCTTGCTAGGAATATTCTTGAGTATGCTAAAAAATTTTTCTTTATTTCTGGTGGAATTTTCTTGGTTATTATTTGTTTCTAATGATGATCTATAAATATAGTAGTTATTTTTAGTTTCAGAATGAATATATTTATATGATAAAAGATCATATCTATAGTTTTTTTTTAAATTCTCCTCTTTATTTGGTAATAAATAGACTTTCGAATTTTGTTTTTTTTTTGAATCAAGTAATTGGTCTTTTTCAGAGGAATACCATTTGTTTAAATCTTTATTTTGAGACGGATGGCATTGGTTGATTCTATTTCGCCATTTTTTGGGGATTAATCTAGACGATGTAATCTGAGATAAATCGTATTGATAATGACCTCTTAACCAGTTTTTCCATGGATTCATTCCATAATTTGGAAGTTTATTATGTCTTAATTCGGAATGAAATATTCCTTGTCTTCCAAAAAAATCCTTTATTTCAGTCTTAAGAAAAAAAGACGGTCCATTATATTGAAGAATAGATCTTAACTTATTGAAGTTAATAATCTGCGTTTGTGATAATTTGAAAAATACATATTTTTGTGACAAGTAAGATAAATCAAAAAAAATATCTGACTTCCGCTTACTATTTCTAAGATTATCAAAAGCCCTTTTTATAGTCATAGACAAAATAAAGTCAATTTTATTTTGTTTTGTTTTATTACTCCTTTCTTGATTTGTTTCATTATTGTTAATGTATTTATCATTATCAAGAATTTTTTTTGTTGATTCGATAAAAAGTTGTAGAGGGATTCTGCGCATATTAATGATACATAGAAAGATATCTATGTATATTTTTTCAATGAAAAATTTAACTAATAATTCAATATTTTTTATTTTTAATATTTTCAAAATTTTTGGGGATGATTCTGCATTATTATTTTTCTTTTTTTTGATTCCTGGCGTTACTTTTTTTTTATTTTTTTTCATTATTTCTATTTCATTTCTGATTGTGTTTCTTCTATCAATCCTATGTTTCATTTCTTCTTCTGCCTGTGAATAATTTGTCCAACTTGTAGATCGAATTTGACTAAGTGATTCATGAATTATCTGATTGCTGATTATGGAATCCTTTTCTGTTTGAGTTTCACTTGATTCATATATTTCTCTCGGTATAAATAATGGAATTTTATTTCCTTTTAAAAGTTCTTTTATTATTTGTTTTATAAATAAAAATGCTTTTGCTTCTTTATTTTTTATTTTTTTAAAAATTCTTCGAACTCTAAAATTTAATTTTCTGATTTCGACTTTATAGTCTATATCTTTAAAAATGGGTTCAAAAAAGGAAGGTGTTTTTCGAGGAGGACCAAAAGGATGTTCCGTTTCCATTCCCAAAATTGTTAAAAAACAAGAATCAAAATCCTCTTGTTTCTTTAGATCTCTATCAGAATCATAGAGTCCTAGCTTAGATCTGTGCCAAGGTTTCAAATGAAAAGGATATAGGATTTTTATCTGAAAACCTCCTCTTAACCAATTTTTAGGAAATTTTGTTTTGGAGAATTGAAGACCATTAGAGCTGCATTTTAGATAAATTTCTCTATTCCAATCTTGGAAATCCTCATACCATTCCGGAGATTGCCGTAATAAAATACGGACAATATTCTTAGCTATTATCAATAAAGGTAATTTAATATATTTTCTAAAAGTTGATTGAGCTAGTAACAGAATACCTCTTGTTTTGTGTCCATGTGGAATGTTCTCCCAGAATTCCATTACGTCTTCCTGATTGTTTCTTTTTGGGGGGGATTGTTTATTTAAAATTTCGAATTCTGACTTTTTACCCAACCGATCTTTAATATTAAAAAAAAGTTTGATTAGGTCGGATATAGGAAAAGGAAAATCTTGCTTTTTTTCCAAAAAAAGCGGGGAATGAGGATTTCCTTGATACGGTCCCCAAATAACCAATTTACGCCTTTGAGCGCGCATAGATCCTTTGATTACGGATCGACGAAAATCTGGTTCTTCCAAATAACTTATAAAACCCAAATCTTTATTAAATTTTTTATCAATATTAGAATTATTTAAATTAGACTTCTTCAAAGTTTCTAAAGTTCGTGTCGAACGATTTAAAAAATCTATATGTTTAAATTTTCTTGTTCGAAGCTGGTGTCCCAGCCCTTGTATTATGCCTTGTTCTTTTCGTCGTTTTTTAAAATTTTGGTGTAACTCGTTGATTAATTTGTATGACCATCGAAGGGGTTTTTTACGTATTTCGTTTATTTCACTAGATTTTTTTTGACCTCTAAGGTTAGCTATAAGTGCGTTCAATAAAAAAATTAACCGATTATTTGAATCAATTTTGGCTTGCAATTGGTTTTTTTCTGATTTTTCTATTTTCTGTTCATATTCTCGAGAATTAGGATAGGGAGGAAGGATATAATGAATTTTATTTAGTTCATCTGTGCAATTTTCTATCGAAATT